TTCCATCCCCGAGCATTTTTAATTTCCCATTTATCAAAAAATACCACTATTGGTTCATTCTTCATCTAATTAGATAGATTAGATAAATGATCTAGCAATGATGGCATTTCTATTTTGTTTACCGAATCACATGAAATTTTACCCAACTCCATATCTGGAATGTATGAAATACGTATGAACGGAGGAAGAAAGAGAATTTTCTACTTAAATTGAATTGAATTGGAATTTATTGGAATTTTCAACAGATACAAATGGAAAGAAATTGATAAAACATCCCTAGAAACAGACTTCTGCTACTTAGACTTATTAATTAAGTTATAGGATTTTGTATAGAATATAAAAACAAAAATGATTCCATTTCTACCATTATTATGATAATACATATTCCAACCTGCTTGAATACCAGAAAAATAAATGGATTGGACATTTGATCTTTTCGCTGAGATAAAGGCATAAAAATCAGAAAGAATATATAGAATTAGAATCGGTTTTTTAGCATTTAACCCCCCTTTATGTTATGGATTTCGTTGTTCAAAAAATGATTCGCAGAGAAGAGAGAGATTTTGTTTACGGATTTTTGAGTAGAATACGATTGTGAGGTGTACAAGAAAAGAAGGTTTGTATGGCTTAAACACGTGTGGAGATATCTATAATATCCGTCTTTCTTCTCTTTTATTGTTTTATTGTCGTTCTATGTTCTATTCGGGGCAACACAGGTTGCGCTCTACGAAAACAGAATTTAAATTTTCTATTCAATTCAAAATTCAAATTGAAGTATGATACTTTTCTGATATCTGATAATTCTATATCGGGAACATATATAAATAATATATATCCGTCTAACAATTTCTCTTAGGGGGTTTACATATACTCATAATTGTTGTTATAATTATTATTAATAATTAAAATTGAGATGTTGTTATAATTATTATTAATAATTAAAATTGAGAAGGATTTTTTGATTGAAAAAATCCATACTGAACTGATTAGTTATATATCAAGTTGTATTTTCTTATGTCATTAGGAAAACAAAATTTGGAGATTCAAATCCAAGAATCATTCATGCATTCTAAGTCAATAGTTAATGGTTCCTATTTTCATAAAGTTGAATTTTGGATTTTGCGACTGAAAATCCACATTTGATTTTTCAATAGAAAGGTAAGAGAAAGTTTTGAACATTATGAATTTTGAGATAGACTCAATCGAGAAATTGAAAGGATGAATCAAACCCAATCAAAAGGGAAGAAGGATTAGAATTTCTTTGACTTTTAGGAAAAATTAAGGAAAACAGAACTCAAGGTGCAAGTACAATAAAAAAGCAGTTCAGTAATCCGGGAAAGTTTTCATCTATTTTGTATTTGTAGCATTTTGGCGACATGGCCGAGTGGTAAGGCAGAGGACTGCAAATCCTTTTTTCCCCAGTTCAAATCCGGGTGTCGCCTGATCAACAAAAAACTAGAAATCTCTTCTTTTCTTCTGTTGATATAACCCGCCGAATGATTCCCCAGCAGAAGCAGAGAAAGCAGACTGTTGATACTTGTTTGATTCTAAACATCTGGTCTGGGGGTTTTTCAAAAAAAATTTAAAATATCCTTGCATATTTAGGCTTAGGCTTCAAGGAAATATTCGAATGCTAGAGGGGCTATCAAGACTTCGCAATTACCTTCTACTACAAATCAAAATTTTATATTATTAATCCATTGTATAATGACTGGACCTTGGATTAGATTGGAGAGCCCGATAGGAAATCTAAATAGTTGTGGAAGGGGGCGGAAGATACTTTATTATATACGAGGAACTCACGAAAATCTCTGAGTGCTCAAGCATCCAATCAAATCAATTGAAATGAGGGTCAACAAAAAAAGAATAGGACCTATTATTCCTACATGTTCCATTAGTAACATTCCCTTGAGATGTTACTGCGGATTTTGCTTGTGTTTAATCTTTCCCGATTAGAAATCATATAGGAATTTCTTATAAAATGAGCGAATTTATTGGATTGGTTTATTAATAGTCTTCGTTCTTTTTGACTCTGCGCCATTGATTCCACTATTATTAGTGAGGAATAATGGAACAATTCCTTTATATTTATAGAGATAGGGGACATAATTCATATGGATATAGTAAGTCTTGCTTGGGCTGCTTTAATGGTAGTCTTTACTTTTTCTCTTTCACTCGTAGTGTGGGGAAGGAGTGGACTCTAGGGGTCCTACTAATTTAGTTAAGGAAGCAAACTGTATCAATATCAATTGCTTTCTAGATCGTTCTGCAACACGTTTGGAACAAAATAAAAATATCTTCATTTTGAAATTCCATTGGACTCGACTGGAGTAATGTATTATAGGAATCATCCTCTTTCAATCAAAGAGCTATTTCAACGATTCCCATGTTTGTAGTTCGAAAGGAAGAGGATCCCAGGAAATTTATTCGAACCTAATTCTTCCTAAATTTTCTATTCCAATCAACGGCCTCTTACTAGGTGATACTGAGGAGGGCCGGACCCTTTTTTTATTTGTTTCTCTCTTTACTGTTCAAAGAAGAAGTAGCTTTGTTAAGTGTATACGCACTTTGTATGAGAAAGAAAGGATATAAACATAGTGATTGTCTAACGAGATACTATGCAGAATAAGATCGTCAGGTGAGTCACATATTGTATTGCGCATTTACCGCTTTCGAATTTTTGAAATTGGATTTATACTTTATCGACTTATTTCATATCATGGTTCAGGCGTTAAAAATCAGTGAGATTTACTCTTCCTTTTCGATGCCCTTGGAACTACTGTCAATGGTTTACTCAATTACTTCTTGGGAATGTTAAAAAAGATTACTACGTGATTTTTTGAATATGCCTATATCTATCGCTTTTCCTTCATTGATTTGATTCTTTCAATAGATACCGAGATTCGGAAATCAAAAATATAGTAATTCAAACTATAAGACATAAGAGTAATTCAGATTGATCAGAACAAATAGATATAGCAAATAAATGGAATTGGATGCTATGTCAATCCCATATATGGAATTGATATTCACATATATCAAGATAATATTGTAGATTGATCTATAGATCCATATCAAATGCAGCCTCTATCTTTATTTTATTCCGGGGGGCCTACAATCTAACTAATAAATAGTATGGTAGAAAGAAATAGATGAATCTTTCTACCATACTATCTATCTATTAGAATACTGCCGATTCTAGTTCACTCATTTCATTTAAGACATGAAATTGGAATCTTTTTCATTTTATTTCGTCAATTTTGGCTAAGAACTCAGAAGTCAAGTTTCATTCAAATTAGTTAATAATTAATCGTTTTGACTGACTGTTTTTACGTAAATGATAAGTAGAAAAGCGGTAGGAACTAGAATAAATAGTGCAGTAGCAATAAATGCAAGAATATTTACTTCCATAATCTCATCGGTTTTTTACTTCGCAATAACTCGGGATTTAATCCCATAGAGATGATAAATCTTTGGCCTGTAAATTCAATGAATGAATATTACCTCTCGATGATCTTGAATCGGATCAATATCATGAATAACAATATCTGAACTATCAAATCAATTCGTCGTCGAGAATTGAATAGTATAACATAGGAAGTTCTTTTATCCATACCGCCCCAAACTTGGATTCCTGACCCAATCCAAAATTCCTTTATTTATTTATCATTTTTTATCATCTGTTCTTTTTTTATCTCTAATCTATCTAGTTCCTTCTTGTACAATCATCTGATGAAGTCTCATCAAATAGCTCTTCCACTTCTAGTGGTCACATAGTTACAAACCCAAACAAACAATAAAAGCTAAATGGAAAAAGAAAGGAGTTTAGAACGAAACTATTTTTGACTTGGAAGACAAAGAAGTGTGATAAAGATGAGACCGTATAAAATGAATATTCATCAAATTTACTATTTTCCGATTTGTTCTTTCGTCGATGGGGCCTTAAAACAAAATGAAAAATCGGAAAAATGATTCATTCCCCTTTCTAAGAGGAGTAGGATTTTTGGTTGGTCTGTCCTTCCCCCTCCTTTCTTCGTAGATTATTAGCCCCGGGACACCTATACCAAAAGCTCAGTGTGCGATTTGCATGAAATCTATTTTTCAACTTCAAACTAGTAAGTGAGGTTCCATAAATCCGTAGCCAGAAAAAAATTTTTTTTTTTTTATTTTTTCTGGAAAGTATTTTCTTATATTCAATTTTGTATTGGACAAGAAAGAAATTCCCTTTGTGTATGCGCGCCTCAAAAAGGTATAGTACTAGATTCCATTACATGCATCGGGGGCAATCGAAAAGGCCAGCATTTCTTGGAATACTGACTATAACGCTACCAATAATTGTACTAATCCAACCGCATATGTCTTTCTCCTACCAAAAGGAAAGAAAAAAGAAATAAGGATTTCCCCTTTGCTTTGACAATGAAATTCTGCCCCGGTCCCCTTCATAAAAAGGGAGAGATTTATTGATATATTTATTGGATCCGTCGGGACTGACGGGGCTCGAACCCGCAGCTTCCGCCTTGACAGGGCGGTGCTCTGACCAATTGAACTACAATCCCAGGGAAATACGGGATCTAGCAGAAAATTTGATTCTTTTTTATCTCCGGATCGGGTATTTCTGAAGTACAAAGGGGGTTATATCATCTCATGGCGGATTGGCGAATTATTGGGCCGAGCTGGATTTGAACCAGCGTAGACATATTGCCAACGAATTTACAGTCCGTCCCCATTAACCGCTCGGGCATCGACCCAGGAAGAATAAATTTTAGACTTATTGGTAATCCATGATCAACTTCCTTTCGTAGTACCCTACCCCCAGGGGAATTCGAATCCCCGCTGCCTCCTTGAAAGAGAGATGTCCTAAACCACTAGACGATGGGGGCCTGCTTGACCAACGGCCATCATACTATGATCATAGTATGTATAAGTTTTTGAAATTGTCAATATAATCGAATGATTCTATCCGAGGGATCTTTCCCCCTTTCAGAATTGCATAGAATTAT